CTTATATGTCAGCATAATGGCAGAAAACGTACCCCTCATAGGTAGCTTTATGACTACCACTTTAGCCCTTCGCCTGCCTGGCTTATTGGAAGAACCTCAAAATTATCTTATCCTCTTTCGGGTCAGCCTGTAAGGCGTAGAATAAGTAGAGCCTGATGCGCTCCCTTAGTAATCGAAGCGCCGTTGGTCAGATTGAATTCCTGCCCTTCTTTCTGTAACCGACCCAGAGCTACTGTGAGCCGGTTTCCCCAACGTCGAAGGGGAATTCCAATGTTCAATTGCCCCTTTTCTTCGTTCAAAGCAACAAGTAGACCCAGCACTTGGAGGTTCCCAGGAGTCTGCTTAGTGGCGCTCCTCCCCCGTAAAATCTCCCTGGACGTAAACTCCAGTCTGAACCCACTAAAGGTATGAACCAGGGTTTCTCTGAGCAGTTTCACCACCTCTAAGATCTCCCCGAATCCTAACCCCACCAGTGGCACCCCAGTCAGAAACTGATAACACGCATGGCACGCCGAGAACCCCTCTGATAAGACTGCAATCCCTAATAGCGAAGATACGCCATACCTTGGAAAGAAGGCACCGCGTAATACTAAAAAGGCAGCCACAAAGTTCCATGCATAACAGTCTGAAATGCCAAGCTTTAATCTCATCTTTGACACTCCAGAGAAATCACAGTCGGACGGTGCAAGCAAAGATGCGGGCGCAGATGGTGATGATCAAGTCCAATTCATTGGGTCTCGACGTGCATCACCCACCACTGTAACAAGCCTAGAGGAGGGGGTTTCACTTTGCTGACGGGAGGGCTAGTTATGTTCTCACCGAGCCACCTTACCCGGTAGTATTCAAACGGAGAACAGGAGAATAGAGCCACAAGATGAGCATTTTCGTTGATCTGGATGCCAGAGGTCTAAAAACACAATCAAGGGTAATTAAACAATGTGCTTATGAAGCGAGGAATGAGGTTAGCTGTGAGGTCTCTCAGTACCTAGATTCTTGGGTGTCGGAGCTCATAGAGGGCAAGTACCAAAGGTGAGCATGACCATCATCCGGAGAAAAAAATACCCAGCGCACTCCTTATTCCCAGAGAATCGATCAGAAAAAATGCTAACCTTTCTATCACGCTAAACTCCTTTAAAGAGCGAAGCACTCCCAATTCTTCCTATTTTCCTTATCACATATAGCAAAAGCTAGCCTAGTAAAGGCCGAGAGCAAGTCAAGCTGCCAAGTAACCAATTCATCCCCTTCTTTCGAATTCCATTTCCTCTCTATTCATTATCGAACTAAGCTTTACTTTCTTTGCGTGCCTTCACAAGGTTATCCCGCGCTATCCTTATCATTGTTTGTATTTATCCTCACCTCACAGCTTTCCGCGAGGGTATGGATTCCTGTGGTCTATGATGGGCTGTCCCCTATTGTAGGTATTCCCACGCTGTCCATTATGTGCGTGCTTGAAAGAGATACTCCAATTCTAATAATGGTGCTCACACTACGGTATGGCCAACAGGTCGGGATGGCAGGAGAATCAGCCGCTATTTCATCTGGTTTCATGACACATTGACACTTTTTAGGCTTCCACCGATCTGCTCGTGCGTCTCTATCACCCGTATCCCTTAGCTCTGGCTAGGGAGGATGAACGAGTCGAACCACCAGAAATCGAATTGAAACCTTGGTCTATAGGACTGTCTTGCTTGCCAGTTAGGGGAGTTGTTTCGTGTCTTGTGGTGAGGGCTTTTTTGAGTAAGTAAGCTTAAGCTAGTCCCTCTCGCAAGGTTGATCTGTTTACTTAGTTGTAGTAATTCTGATGCCTTACTCGGATTCGCATTCAAAGAAGGTGTTCAGCGAAAAATCAGCACTTGATGCGGCTGAGGAGGTAAAGAGTGTTCAAAGGTTATTCTAGTGCGTACCCTGGCAGTTATTTTGTTTCGTTATTCGCGTGACTGACCGGGTATCCTTATTTGCCTTGGTCCCCACAACGAAGTTCCTCCATAGAGAACCCAACTGCACAGCACCATCGCAAAGGTTTCTTCGTAACTCGATTAGTCTCACTCAAGAGAACTCATCTACACGGAAGGTCTTTTAAGTGCCAGTTGTACCCGCACAGAAGTTCTGCGCCCTCAACTACACCAGGATGCCTCCTGCAGTAGCATCACAACGAGTCTCACCATGGACAGCTCGCCAGTCTTCTTGCATCAGCCACACCTAATTACAAATGACCTTGGCCTCTCCATGCTCGTCATTTACATTTAAACTGCACACCCCCTTGTTGAGGTCTTACTCCAACGGTACGGCCTCTAGCACATGACCATTCCTCACTCAAGTCATCGACACCCTCGTCGATGTACGTGTTGAAAGAAGAAATTCCACTATCTCTCAAACGAAATGAGTGAACTCCTATATCACAGAGTTTCATTGATGCCAAAGGGCCTCAAACGCGATTGGAACCAGAATAGGCTGCAAGAATGAAAGAGTCAATCTATCTTAGTCAAGGCGCTCGCTCTGCCACAAAGGGAGGAACTGGAGGAAATTCAGTGTGAGTTGTTGACATCAACCTTTCGCTTCTCGGCAATGTTTCGGTCGTTCATACCAAAAGCGAACAAACCGGGAATGTTTCGACCTATAACTCAACCTGCGGAGAGAGATAGGATCGTAATGGAGGGCTAGGACTAGCCCACTTATTTAACCTGTTATTTGATCCTCTATTTTCCGTGCATTCGCATGGATTTCGGCCGAGACGGGGCGCTATCACTCTTTTCCAGGAAGTCAAACGTTGGCCTACGGTCAATAGAGTCATAAAAGCAGATATCAAAAGCAAAAGCTGTTTTGAAAAAATATCTCATCAGCTACTCCTTGAGTTTCTGAGAAGCTAAGTAGGCGACAAGAATGAAATGCTCATCAATCAAATAGCTGCTTTTTTGACGGCCCCCATCTTCGAGGGCAAGATCTATTCCAATAGGGAATTCGGCATTCCCCAAGGTAGCTCCTTACTGGTAGTCCTTGGTACCTGTACACTCTTATCTTTGGAATACTCGATATTACGTACAAACTTCAATTTTGTATTTGAACCGGAAAATCAATACACTTTGCTAAGGGAGAGAAATGGAAATATTAAAGAAAGTAAAGAAAGATAGGTGAAATGCCCGCGGGTTAGCGAGGTTGGTCGGCATACTATATAGATAGTGGTTTGTTGGCTTCATCTCTAGGTTGGGATGGCTTTCCTTCTGTGTATCGAAAGCTGGAATTGGAAGTCGAAAAGTTGGGATATACGGTTCGGTGGGATAGTTTTATATTGTCAATAAGCCTTCCTGCCCCTTCATGTTCGGTCAGACAAGGAAGTTCGAAAGCAGATCGATGGAAGTTGCTTGTTCGAATCATATCTCGGAGATTAGCTAGAGTAGGCGTTGGCAAAGACGTGATGTGAAGCAACCAATGAAAGAAATGGCCCCGGTGCTGAAAGTTCTACCTGAGTGAAAGGATCGTTCCCATTCTATCTATGATATAGTTTATGATTCAAGAAAGCATGGTTGGAGTTCTTCTATTGACGAAGGGAAGAGGACGGTCTTACTTTTCAGAGATACCTGACTTAGTGGACTGGTCATAGCGGAAGGTCAGAGGTGGGAAACAAGGAAACAGAGGAAATGCTTACTGGGACATAGCCTTCGGTACGAGGTGAAAGGAATAACCCTTGGATGCTGATCTCTGGTTAAAGGATTAACCGTCGGATAGCGAGCAGGAATCGAACCAGCAATTGAATCTTGTCGCTACTTTGGCGGAGTAGACCGAGGGGGAATGTAGAGTATAGTTTACGACAAAAGGTGTTCTAGGACCAAAGGATCGAAGAGTGCGGCCTACTGTACTTGAGGATTAGGAATATGGAAGATAGGGTTCTCCTAAGAATAGTAGAGAAGCAAGGGTTATTAATTGTTGCGCTGATGTTGGTCCAATCTAGCTGGGCTGGATAAGAATCGGGAAGACTCGGGCAAACTGGCAAACATCGGATGAGATTGCACCTTACAACATAGAAGGAAGAACTAACAATCATCTCCAAAATCCAGATGAAGGAGAGAAGGCAGCATACAAATAATAAATAGAATATCTAGGGTGGTAACACCTGCAACTCGGCAAGGAGAAGGAATCCCTGTAGTAGCGAGCAGTGTGATTAGATAAACCGTACCCCCTGAGGGGCCTGGCGATACGAACCGGTTGAATAGAAGAGCTTCCTTGGTTGGAACAGAAGATAGAAGCTGATTAGAAAACAGATGAGAGGCGGGCAGCATTGAGAAAAGTACTATACTTAGTTAGGGTCGGTTTGACTAAAATAAGTGAGTGGGACTCGCGAACTGGACAGTAAAGTGACAATAGGGTGGTCACTCGGAATACTTTTGTTAGGGAAAGCCTAGTAAAGTGGTCAACTAATAAATATTTTCAATAAAGAAAGGACTGGATCAGAGAAGTATGATGTAGTCCCCTTCCCTGGGTATCACGAACGGGGCATCACAACCATCATTCGAGGAATGTTTCCATTCCGATACTGGCATCCGGAGTCCTCCCTACTGATCCTTCGGAGCCGGGGTGCAAAGGAAGCAAGAGCACTGGGAGTACGAATATCCTTAGTCCGAGGAAGGGTGCTATATCGGTGGTGCAGTTCTTACACATCATTATATCCATATTGGAAATCAAATAATCACCTGGCCCACCCCGATTCTCGAGAATAGAAGAGCTGAGGAAACAGAGATAATCGAGTAATTAAGATTGTACTTTCTTTCGCCTCTAATTTGATTTTGAATAGTAGATTCCAGTATCCGACCAGCTATTCTGAATGAATCAGATCTGTTTCTTTCTGATGACGCTGTTGAACAAATTGTGGATCAGGTACTGCGCATCCAGATGAAATGTTACTTTCTGTTTATTTCCTTCAGCTTATTTGGTCCACATATGCCTAGACTGTAGTGCGGTGTGTGCCACATTTGTTTGCACTTACATGCCTTCACATCTAACTTGTGGCTGGGACACCAAAAGTGCCTAGCAGCTTTCAGTTCATTTCCTTCACAAAAAGTTGTCGCAGGTTTCATGTCGAAATCACTTCTTGTGGCGCAAGAAGCGTGCACACTATAATTAACCTCTTTCTTAGGGAAGTAATTCAGATGGCATCGAATAAGCTCTTTGATCTTGATGCAAGTGAAGAAGAATGCTTGAGATTCCAAGTAAGGGCATTCTCTCCATTATAGAGCTAGGCTAGATAGGACTCAGTTTAGATTGACATAATAAGGGTTTGAGATTGACTTAGTCAATTCAGTGAAGTGAATAGGCGGATCGAACTCAATCCTTCTGATCCTAACTATTTCTATAGAGAGTTTATTCTAAATAAGAGAAGCGGCATGGTAATAGTACTAATTCCCCCCGCCTGCAGGCTAGAGTTATACCTTCCACCCTTGCTTCTGACTGTGAAGTAGCCGAAAACCCTCTATCACGTCTGTTTGTTTGCCGGAGGAAAGAAAGTCTACAAACTGATACGTGAAAAAAAAACACTACAATCCCATCTAGAAAAAGCCTGCTTTTCAAAAGCAAATCCTCCGTCTGAGTGTAAGACCACCAGGCTGAAGCAGAAGTGTGCTAGAAAACGCCGGTGCTTGTCGAACTACTTGCACGTCGGGAACATCCGTTGTAGCGGCGCATACCTTTGGAGTGGGGAAGGAGATGGTATGGAACCTAAATTTCTTCATTCAAGGAAATAGGGAAGGACCATGGACGGTGCACACTCTTCACCGATAGCCGCCAAAGTGCCCTATGTCTCGCGAAGAACCCGGGTGGAAGTGAATTCTTCAGCTGAGTTGAGTGCCGCATGCTTTCAGGTAAGCAGTCAAGCTCAAAACCATCCGGACGATTCTCGGTATAGTAGCGGCCGAGGACTTGCATCTATTTCAACTAGACGTGAATACGGTCTTTCTCCACGGCAACAACGAGGAGGAGGAGATCTACATGGTGCAACCCGAGGGGTTCGAAACTCGGGGAAAAGAAGGTCACATATGGTTGTTGAAGAAGAGCTTGTATGGGCTCCGAGGCAGTGGTCAAAGAAATTCGACAAGTTCATGGTCGATCGATACCTTTCCATCCCTGTTGTGGGGGCAGATGAGCCTCCCTCTGTTCTTGCAGCTGCCTTAGGAGGTCTTTAGCAAGTTGGACTCTTCTGGTTAACATGTATTCACGATTCGCCAAAGCCGGAAGCTCGGGTAAGTAGGGATCCCCAAAGGAGGTGGGGGTGTAGACGGCCCCTTTTTGAAGTGGGGTTCAAACCTATTTTCTCTTCCAATTCCATGTAGGTAGGCTACCCTCTAACCTTTACTTTTTTATGTTAAAAAGGTCCTAGCTTTCTAAGAAAAAAAGTAGGATCATATACCGGCAAAAGTCCTAATCTCGCTACGTCCTCAGTAGGCCGATCCTGGAAATGAAAAAAAGAAGCTTTAACTGGTTAAGTCACTGGTGCCAGCGAATAGGCGGCAAATAAAGTAGGAGTTGGAAAATAAAACCAAGTTACTAGGTTTCTCCACGGAAAGAAGAAAAAGCGGCTGCTCACAAGGAGGTAGGCGGAGTAAAAAGCTTATTTCTCTTGGCAAATCTATGAACCTTCCCTGGGCAGGTATTGAATGGGTAGGGCACTGGTAAAGGTCTGGAATTGATTGCCAAAAGCTAGGCAGAAGAAGAATGAGAGAACTCGGTGAAATGAATTAGAATAGAAAAGAGTTGAGCGAAGGAAGGGACCCTTCTGTTCAAGTAGTAGCCAACTAGTACCGAAGCAGTATCTCCGAGTTAAGGAGTACCGAAGGGAAGGAAGAAAAACCAAGTGAAAGAAGAAGTGCACAGCCACAGTATGGCAGAGAAGAGCGGATATCGAGGAAGAACAAGCTAGGTAAAGATGGGCTTATTGGATTATTATTGAATAGAAAGAGAAGCTTAAGTGAAAGCAAGTCAAGCATACCTCTGAACCTTCTCGCCATTGGTACTTCACCTTGATCTATCTCAAAGGGACTCTCACTCAATGAAGGTTGGCTGGCCCCATCCTACTCGCATCTACCATAGGCAACTCTAGGGCTGGGCCGCTACGCGCCTCTCACTTGAAAAATATGACCCCACACCCAGAACTCGTACTATGATAAGAGTTTCGCTCGGTAGATAGCCGAGCCGGGAACGAATCCCAAGCAATGAGACCAAGAGAATTCTTTCTGTCTACTAAAGAGCTCTCTCAAGTGAGAAGTTCAGAAGTGCATGCGGGGGCCCGGGTTTCCGCTTTGCCTTGTTTCTTTTATTTATTCAAAAAGTATGCTCGCAAGGTATTCACGTATGCGAGTGAGTAGTAAGCTGATTGACCTTGGAAAACCCCTTTCAAAGTAGCTTGGGTCCTGTAATGTAAGTAAGAAGAAAAGAAAGTAGGTCGTTAGAAAAAACCAGAAGGACTGGATGTAGATCGGAGTGATGAACGAAGGAAGATCTCGTTTAAAGAAAAAGCTGTTGGTCCTGAGATTTCAATGAGATTTTTGTATGACACCCGTTTTGCTTACCTAGCTCAGTCTTTCTTTCTAATGGTTGAATGGAATTTACTATGCAAGGGCCAGGCCAGCCTATTTCAAACCAACTCCTTACTGCTATAGCTCCAACTGCTGATGTGTAGATTTAATAACATGTAACAAATCTTGATCACTGCCAAAACCATACTTGATTGCTGTAGCAAAAGAACGTACTGGAACCACACCTACGGCCTTTCGTCTTTGAACGTAAGACACTGCGTGCCTTGTTCAAAAGCATAGGTGGCTTGAGCTCTACGATGACCTGGTAGCAAAGTCCCTCACTACTCGGATCCTCACCAATGACTACTCGGCTGCACCGGAAAGCCTGCGGCCTCTAATCTCAAATAGAGCTTGCTTCGAGGCGCGCCTTCGGCCTTTTATCGAATTTCATCCATCTTCTCTATGTCATACTTGGCCAGTGACTTCCAGAAAGAGAGCGTATTTCCAGGTCTGATGGATGCGAGCTGCAACACTTCCAAGCCGATTATGGGTGGCTCGCTACACTGTGAGTTCCACTCTAAGGGAAGGGTAGAGTAGTTGCTAAGTTTTCCACATAGGAAAATGCAAGTGATTGTACGAGATCAGTCAACGAGGCAGGCGCGAAGCGGCAAGGCAAGTGAGGAGTCTTGGATTCTCTTTGATGGGCATATCTCACTGAAAACGAGGCAGAGGCGCGAAGCGAAATAGTAGGAGTTATCAGCTAGCACATTTCCCTTTGCTATTTCTCTTTTATCAAGAGATATTTGCTCTATGCTCAGTTTAGAACTCACGTTGTCAAATCCAAAAGAGTATGCAAGAATGTGGCCCCTAAGAGGAAAAGCGTTCTTTTGTGTTCCTAGCTTGTTGAACACTGCACGAAATCTGAAGTCTAAGTGATAGACTGAGCTGGGCTGAGAACATCTGAAGTAAGCATGACCACTAGTTACGTGCTACCCAGTGTGCAGTGCTGAATAGGCCTTAGGGATGACCCCATGGGCATGTACGAAGAAGACTAGTGGGGAACAGCATGTCACCAAAGGTGCTAGCTGACCGGCACTTGTATTATTCATATTTTTTATTCTATCAAGCCGATAGCATAATCATTTTCTAACTAATCAAGTTATGTGACATCTACCGATCCCGTGATTCCGAATCAAGAGATGATTTGAGCAACTCGTGAGTCAAGTAGTAGATTAGCCCTCGTAAGGCCTCCCACTAGTTAAGTATCCGTCCTAACGTCAGGAATAGAGTAAAGGGACGACCTTTTCTCTCCTTTCCAAGTGCTTGCTCTTTCGTTAAGCATAAACTCAGATAGGCGTAGAATTGGTGTCTGTGTGTTTCATTGGTATGGTACGTAGACCCGGCCCAGTATTCATACGCGAAAGAAAGAGTCGATGATCTTCTAGGTGAACCTCCGCGCAAGAGAAGATACGATTGAGGCGCGCAGCGAGATCCGTTAAAGGCAAAAGCCAGTAGCAATAAAGTATTCTACACCGTATGTATCGTATTTGTTGCATAAAATCCGTACGTAACCTGAGCCCGTGCCTTATAAAAAGGGGGAAGGATAACTTCGTTCCTCATTTCCATCGTCTTCCGAGAAGCATCTTCTCTCCGGATTATTATTTTGGGAAGGTAGTCTCTCTTTATCATGTAGGTACTGAAAATACTCTTTCCGTAATAACTCTATATTCCTGTCCTCCTGCCAATACGTGACTCGTTCTCTGGGCTTGCCCCCAGCCTTCCCTTCGCTTTTGCAGGAATTTCTTTAGTAAGTGGGAGATAGCTGCTTTTTGACCTATTTCTGTCCCCCAGCTTTTCTTGATCGTAATGGCATAGCATAGAAGGACGGGTAATTGCTTACAGGAACAAAGTCAGCTTATAGTCTCGAAAAAGATGATTATGGGTATATGCGATCCAGTTGCACTGCCAGTGATTACTTCTGCCTGGCGATTTGCTAGCTTTGTTTCTTCTCGTACCGCTTGGTCCATGTTTCGTAACAGCATGATAGGCGGCGTGTCCCCTATTTGAAGGGTGAGCGCATGAGGCGGGACTCCACTGGTTGAAATCCCGAAGTATAGACTTCCCTAGGATGTGAGTGCCCACTTTTTTCTTTCTCAAATGCATATTCTCGTAGAAAGAGAAGCCCGATCGTAGGTGAAGTTGGTAGTGTGGAATCAAGCTAGGAAAGATAAGCTGTTTATTTAGTTTGCTAGGCAAGGAAAAGCCTGGTCTGGTAAAGGGTCAATAAAAGTACAACGTTGATATGAAAGCTGTTAGTTGATATGAGCGAGGGCCTTTCCTGTATAGAATCAAGCTAGTAATGAATGAATCATAGTGCTAGAATGCATGATAGGGTTTAATCACTCAGCTAGGGTTTAATGCATTCTAGGGAAAGCATAGAAAAAGGGTAATCTTCATAGGAAAAGGGACTCTTTGGTTATAGGGCCAGGCCTGTGGGTACAGAGAATTTTTTGTTAACTGCTTGCTTCTTGGTTGTGTGAAACACAGAGTGCGGTATAGGAATGCTTGAAAGACTAATGGTACAGAAGAGGATTGTGAACTGCATGCATTGATTGTTAACAGGGAAAAGCATGGATTCAACACAGTACAGAGTATGGCAAAGAGAATGGTTTTATGAGACGCTTGCTTGGTTGACAGAGAAATGTCTTGCTCACAGTCTTGTTCACAGACAAAAGTCCGTGCTTATAAAAGAGGCTATGCTTATCTAATAGGGTATATCACCTGTCCTTTCCTTTCCTTGCTTGGCTAGGCCAACTGCCAGGGTCAAGAGTCTGTCTTGGGTGAAGCTTGCTTGGTTGGCTTGACTATCAATGCCTGCCTTTCCAATGAAATGCCTTCGTATCCAATTCTATCTCCCGAACCGTTCTCATGCTCTTTCTCACTAAAGAAAGGCATGGGCAGAGGTGAGTCGAACTGCTGCTTACCAATTCCTTCATATCCAATTCTATCTCCTGAGCTTTGCTAGCAATGGAAGTGTGTGCTGTTCCAATAGATAGGAAGATTATATTACGAGAATTCTCAAGTCGATTCAATAGATAGTCAGTGTGTTCCATTCCAATAGAAAGGAAAGGCATTATTCTGATAGAACTGGTTATTCGGTAAGGATAAAGTAGTTGGGTAAGCTCAACAGAGAAGTTGTGAAATCTCTGGCTTTTGACTAGTCACGTACCCGCAGCGTAATTACCTGTACTCGCAGGTTAGAGAAAGAAGGTGGGGCCTCGATTCTGCCAGATAGCTAGATTGCTTTTTGCACAAAGAGAGTTCTCCTACCATACATATGAAAGAAGAGCGAACTTCTAGAGTCAATGGAACCTGCATAAGTAAATACTGTAACGTATACGTATGAAAGTGGTACCTTTGTCTTTTCTTGTACGCGGGTAAACTAAGCACTCTGAGTGGAATAAGTGCTTGTTTCGTTGTCTTAGACGAATATCTTCTCTTCTTTCTCCTTTTATCGTATAGTGAGTAGAAGAAGACTCAGTAATGGGTGGTGTGGTCCTTTTTCAAAAGAGAAATGCAAGCAGTAAGGGATAAAGAATCCTCAGAAAAGATAGTGTAGTTTGGTTCTTTATCGCATCCCTTCAATAGTGGAGTTCAAAAAGGCATTGTGTAGTCAAGAGTAGTTTCCCTTCGCTCCCGGCAAGAAGATGGATGAAGGCAGGAGCGCATGTCAATAAAGAATAAAGCGCTTAGGCTAGGGTTTTTCTTCAACGACTTCTGCAAGAAAAGAAGAAGATAGAGTTTGACGTCTATCAAGTAAGTAATTCAGTGAGTGCTTTCTTTTATAAGAAGAGCGTCGGCTTGGAAGAAGAAAATGAAATACGAACAACCGCGCTGGTCGTAATAGATCGACTTGAATGCGTCTTCTTGCTCCAGCATTCAAGTTCCATTTCAAGGAAGGACGACGTACCATGATACTTTCTGTTTTGTCGAGCCCTGCTTTGGTCTCTGGTTTGATGGTTGTACGTGCTAAAAATCCGGTACATTCCGTTTTGTTTCCCATCCTAGTCTTTTGCGACACTTCTGGTTTACTTATTTTGTTAGGTCTCGACTTCTCCGCTATGATCTTCCCAGTAGTTCATATAGGAGCTATTGCCGTTTCATTCCTATCTTATTCCTATGACCCAAGAAGAAAGAAAGCTACCTTTCTTTATAGAATCCTAACTGTGTGCTGTAAAACTATCTATATTTATTTTTATTTTTATTTTCCAATGGTAATTAATGGTCTGATGTTAACGCTATCCTTGTACTTTCTCACGGTAAGGTTCTTCCTTCTTCTCTTGAACTTTGCCTGTCCTTTATTTGCGGCGGAAGCACTCGTCTTCGCTTCCTCATATAGCGGAGATAGTGCTCCTGCCACTAGTACTGATATGAATCTCATGGATGACTTATCCCGCGCTGTAGCGCCATTTCTCCCGCGGGGCGGGGGGGCTCCAGTAACTCTTCCCGAGGAACGCCCCCTCACAATGGAGGAAGAAGACCGCCTGGCCCTGGTTTTGGATTACCAAAAGCATATTGCCACTCTTTTAAAAGGGCTCGATATTACGTCGCTCTGGAGCCACTACTTCGACAAAGAAAGCAACGGAGATCTCGCCGCAGCGACCCTCCTCCATAAAGAGGCAGACCTCAATGACCCAGACAAGCTTTGGGTTGTACATGAGGGCCTTTTGCGCCATAAACACAGCTCTCGTTACTACTTTAGAGCCATTGAGTGGGTAAGGGTGGAAAGAAGGATCCGTAATGGGGAGTTGCCTATAACGTTCATCATCAATGATGATCAAGATAATTGATGATCAGTATGTGGGACTCTCTATCTTCTTGGGTAGATTCTAGATCGTCTTTCATTTTGTTAGTGAGTAGTTTTCTTATTAATAAGTCAAGTCAAGAATAATAAGAGAACTGTAGGAGCTTGCCAGGACGGCTTGGTAAGCAAGCTACCTGTTATGTAGGCGCCAACTCCCAGTTCTTTCTCTTCTTTCTTTTTATATGATTTATTATACGACTTTCTATCAAAACTCTATACTCGGGATATGTTCTCAAAGCCTTGGAGCACCGCGTAAATCCAATGGAAGCAATCGTTCCTTGTGATAAGTGATCAACTTAGGCTAGGCAAGGAAGCTCTCCTACACGAGAGTACTCGAAAAAGGCAATATACATACGCGCTTTTCACTCACGCTTCTATTTGTAAATAGATAGGTAAATAAGCCAAATAATAGACTAGGGAATAGGCTAAAAGGACGGAACGTTGGCATCTATAGGACCTGTTTTTGGCTGGTCATAAGCAGGGTACGAGACTAGTTCATTGACTCAGACCCTGGGCTGAGACCAGAAGGGAAAAGATGCAAAGTAGAAAGCCAAATTGATGCATTCATCGCATCCTAGTGAAATACGCTTTCTTAACTCATTTCCTATCTTTCGAAAATCACTTCTATTGTAACTTTCCATCTGACTTTCACTTTAGATGCCATAGAATCTCTTTCTTTTTCATTCAAAACCATGCCTGAGACTCCTCTCATCAGATACAACGCTGGTCAATCCAAACACGTCTCCTCAGTCAAGCTCGCGCAAAGAAGATCAAAAACATAACAACTGATTTCGCTTAATGCATGTCACCCACCCGCTCTCAATACAGCAAGTGACTCTCTCTCACAAGACAGAGAAAGATTACCGATTCATCCAATTTGATCAGAAGTGAGTTCATTGTTGTTGTATAGCGAAACCTTTCCTTGACAAAACCATTCTCAGCTAATAGAAGCCGAGCTATCTATCCAGATCAGGGTTGAACGAAGCGAATGGAAAAGCCAAAGAAAACATAAATCCATTGCGATTAGAAACCTGTGACTCTACAGCCAGGGCTCGATGGCGATGTAAGATAGAAAGAATGGGGAGTTAGGGCTTCGGTTTCCTCTGTGGCCAGTTCCAATTCCAAATCATTTGCCGACATGCGGACTCACTTCTCTTTTATGGGATGAAAGCCCTGGTCTATTTACGTGGGTGAATCAAGTACAACAAGTCAGGTCAGAGCTTGTGGTAGAAGATTGGGCTCTGCTACGCAGATCCACTCAACTAGGAAAGAAGTACGCATTGCTGACTGACTGTTTGAACGATCCTAGTTACTAGTAAGTAGCTAATCAAGTCAGAGTAGGGTGGCCGAGAAGCTTCTTGCCGGTGCCCCCCAAAGCAAAGCACAGACTCTACTCACCCACGCGTTTTCCACCTACGGAGGGAGAAATCATCGAAATATCCTCATCCCCTGAAAGGGAACCCGAAAACAGGACGAGAGTGGATAGGGTGACTAAGGAGGTAGTAAAAATTAGTAGTGAATTTTGGAAAGAGAAGATTACAAAAAGGCGAGAGCAGCATAATCGTTAGTTAGGGGTAAGAGGGGACGGGCCCGTATAGAAAGTCAATCCTTCTTTTTCCGATATGCCGCTCCGCAAGCAAGGAGTGCCACGCACGAGCGGAGCGAAAACTAAGCAAGGGGAATTCCGTCATTCCATGGAAAGCATGCGAAATCCTTTGATTGTTTATAGAATCAAAATCACTATATAGTCTTTCTTGTTCCACTTGCAAGGCAAGGAAAAAGAAAATGTCAGTTTCGTTATTACAACCTTATTTTTTTATGTCAAAGACAAAAAGCTACGCGCAAATTCTCATTGGATCTCGGTTGTTCTTAACAGCGATGGCTATTCATTTAAGTCTTCGGGTAGCACCACCAGATCTTCAACAAGGTGGAAATTCTCGTATTTCGTATGTACATGTTCCTGCGGCTCGGATGAGTATAGTTATTTATATCGCGACAGCTATAAACAGTTCCTTGTTCCCATTAACAAAACATCCCCTTTTTCTTCGCTCTTCCGGAACCGGTACAGAAATTGGTGCTTTTTCTACTTTGTTTACGTTAGTGACTGGGGGGTTTCGGGGAAGGCCTATGTGGGGTACCTTTCGGGTGTGGGATGCTCGTTTAACTTCTGTATTCATCTTGTTCCTTATTTACCTGGGTGCACTGCGTTTTCAAAAGCTTCCTGTCGAACCGGCTCCTATTTCAATCCGTGCTGGACCGATCGATATACCAATAATAAAGTCTCCAGTCAACTGGTGGAATACATCGCATCAACCTGGGAGCATTAGCCGATCTGGTACATCAATACATGTTCCTATGCCCATTCCAATCTTGTCTAACTTTGCTAACTTCCCCTTCTCTACCCGTATCTTGTTCGTTCTGGAAACACGTCTTCCTATTCCATCTTTTCCCGAATCTCCCTTAACGGAAGAAATAGAAGCTCGAGAAGTAATACCACTAAAAACCTAGTTCGCTCTCAAATAAAAACCTAGTTCACTCGCTAAAGCATCCATGGCTGAATGGTGAAAGCGCCCACCAACCTAGAAAGGCTAAATGGGTAAAAAAGTAGGTTCGATTCCTGCCGGATGCACTGCCTCTTAAAGACAGAAACAGAGGAGGGAAAGAAGGTAGTATAGGGAACTTGCTTTTGGATTCTTATCGAAAGTGAATCCCTCTAACACTTCAGTTAGTGTTTTATGAGAAAATCTTTGCAGCCTAGACACAACAAGTGTGAAAATCTTAGTCACTAGGCAAGAATGGAAAGAGCTTCTTTACCTGCTTGAGAGGGGAGTCAAACAGAGTCTGAGGAAGCATCTGAGGAAGCATAGCTATAGCAACGTAGTGTTTGAGAAAAGTGTGCCTGGAGTAATAGGCCTGAGAGCTACCCGCGCAACTAAAAGAGTTAACTTCTAGAATAACCGGGAAATTTATTTTAGTATAACTCTAATTGTGGGTGGTTCGTTACTTTTGAAGTGGTAAGCAAGTGATCCTCACAATTCGTTTTACCTGACTCTACTCTAATTGTAAGATAACTAGAAATAGGAGATGAGAAAGTCGAGTAGCAGCACTGATGGGAACATTTTTTGAAACTAGAATGGTTGATAATAGGAGACTCGCGTTGTAGGTAAGGCTTTTCAAAAGCCTCGACTTGGCTAACGCCCTTTGGTTTTGAGGATCAATTTGCCCGTGCTTGCTGGTGTCAGGGTTGCAGATAAGTTGTTTCGGTGCCATTTCCTTTGTTATGAATGAAATTTTGGAGCTCAGTTGATACCGAATTTGAAGATAAGCCCTTCCCTCTCGTGAACACCTTCGTTTAGTAGATCGGTACGGTTCCATTCAGAAGAAACTATTATACGTGGTCCCGTGGAGTACGAATAAGGCTTGAAAGTCTTCCTTCATATTGTTTGCTAGCTTCCTTCTCCTTGTTTCCTGCCTTTCATTCTTTATGAAATTATTATTGATTTTCTTTGCTGACTGACGTTACACCAAGAATTTATTTAATAGCGTATATATAGCCTGGGCATCGATACCAGCCTTCCGTTCGCATGATATTAAGAAAGTGCCTACTACTCAATTTCGCATTGGCAAATCCTTCCACTTGCTATCTAATGTAGTATATGAAGCCTTTCTTTTCTATTTCTTCTATTGGCTGGTCTGGGGGAAGCGGATCACGCGAAGATCTATAGTGTTTAAGTACATCTTTCTCTTCCTGCAAGCTACTGAGATATGCCTCAGCTGCAGGTGCTTTGTATCTCTGGTCAAGAGTTGGCAAGGGATACCAATGTTGTCGACCACCTACTTTTGAGCATAGCTTTTACCATATTCCTCCCTCGATTCGCCATTCATTCCTTCACAGCTGAGTCAATAGCTGTGTCACTGACTGAATGTAGTTCTTTTTTTTAAAGAACGAGGCCGCTAAGGTCAAGGGACCTGATCCAGAACATTGAATCCAACCATCAGCATTCGCAAGAAAGAGAAAGAACTCGGTTCAAAGAATCGCTTCGGTCTAAAAACGAGTCTTCCGAGATCATGTCTATGTGAAGAGCTTGAACCAAGCGTTCACACGCATACGCCCTCGTCGTCTGCCCTCTGAAGATTGGAAAGAATCCATCAGCGAGGAAATAGAGTTGTAGCAGCACCACTATTTATTTATAAAAGTCCCACCCAAGTAAAAGAGTCCGAAGAAAGGCCTTATAGGAAAGCGTTACCAGGGATTAGAGTTAGACCACTTAGTAGCACCTTCAGGCTTATCCATCCACGCATGGAAGATTTCTAGATCGACGTTCCGGAATGCTTCAATTCACTTGGGTAGAAAACAAATCAATTCTAAGTTCTTCTCGCTCCATTCATCCACTCGCTGGGAAGGCTATTTTGATGCCTCACACAGGCAACTCCGCTAGGCGGCTAAGCAGATAAGACGGGATTTAACGTTGAGAACGAATGTAGATTCCTATCATCAAGAAAGTCGGCTACATCAATGAATTACTTTCCCCTAACATTGCTATTCTTAACAACCTAAATCAAAAAACCTCCTTTAAAGAGCAGAAGAATCCTTCTTAGATAAAGCAGCCTGAAGATAAATAAGAGCAACTCCTTCAAAGAAAATGAGAAGGGCCTCTTGAAATGCCTATATATAAAAGAAGGAAACGTTGTAACTACTTAAAAGAATTAGCTGCGTATGCAGGTGCATGCAATAGTCTTTTAGTAAGGAAGAACGACGGGATTCCTTGGAAAGCTGGTAGTTCATTTCACTCTGTATCGAAAGTCCCAGTATATTATATATCTGTGTACATCCATCAACAAATCTAACATTTCTTACATTGAAATCGATAAAGACTAATAAGATGCAAAACCAGCATAACTTGTTCTTTGCGAGTACTGTGGGTAGACCGAGGGATCGATCGGCATTTCACTAACCTTTAGAATTAATCAAACGTATGGCTAACCGATTCCTAGGTCATAATTTAAAGCTTCACTTTTCTATAGCCTTATAATTCTATCGGGCTAACGGGTTAGGTTACTATAGAAGGTTTATAAAAAAGGTACGGTGCAATCAGTAAACCTCTTACTGAGCTATTGTATTGAAGAATCAAAGTTTTAGATGGGGGGAAGAGGCCTTTAAAACACTATAGTTTGAAAAGTAATAAAAACTTTTCATACCAACCAACTAGAACCTGTAAACTGACAAGTGTCAAACTTACATTTTGGAGCAGCTTGGTCTTCATCACCACGTGAAAGTATTCTCGTTCCACGATGAGGCCAAGGATAATACGCTGCAAACGCGCCCTCCATGATCATTGCAAGGTTTAGAGCAGTTAATAAGCCACCAGCATCCAAAATAAGTAGCGAAGGATATTAATATGATTGCTTAGCACGGCTCACGCACGTTGCTATACATCAAAAAAGCTTCTTCGTCTGTCTGTCAGCAGCGTATACAAAGGCTGCATGATAAACCTATCATTATCCATCTCACGAACCCACCCTTGGGACGAACTCACTCCTGGTTCTCAAGCTTCCTGTTTCTAAATCGAGGAAACAGATACCAACCAAGTCGTAGACTTACCACTTGAGTATGCTCATACAGCCAAACCTTTTGATTGCAAACATTAGTAGTTAAAGCCATACTGTAATCACCCACCAACAATACAGGACGGAAAAAAACAAACTTACTGCATTTTCTTACCAGCAAAGCAAAATGCGGCCCAAGCAGCGTAGGCTTGTGAATCTTCTCATCCGCCATAAAGTCTTGCACACACTTACCAATAGCATAAACAGAGTTCAACAGGTTGTCACCAACAGACTGCCCCCATGCATACTCCCACAACCCTTCAAGATCACCAACATAATCCCAGAAAAACATTTGAACAACGTACCGGACGAAAGGTAAGTGCGAAGGGCGAAGTTGCGAAGGAATAGTTGTTACTACTCTTAGTATAGTACCCACGGTCCATTTGATCATTTGCTGCGGTACCAAAGTTCAATCGTCATCTTCAGTTGAAAGAGTACACATTATATTGAGTACCTCCCTATCTTCGATCTCTCTTGTAAGAAATCCTACGCATCCCTCCCTTGTCAGAAAATAAATAGGAATATGAGCCTGTACTCACTCACGCTGCCGGAGTACTTTTTGAGGGTAACGTAGTAAAAATCCTTTATTTCTGGGGATTTGCCTTTTCTTTCAAAATGAATTTATGCTTAGTCTAAAATTGGTAAATACCAAATAATAATAATATAAAGATATAATATATATTATTATTATTATAAATATGTACCAGTTTCCTTAAACTAACAAATAGAGTTATAGCTTTGATTGACTTACTAGCTTACGGGAATGCTTTGAATCTCAACTTACTTTTTTAGAGGGGGGGATTACTACTGCATGGAAGGATGGTATACTGGAACGCAGGTGTTCTTACTCTTTCTCAGGTACCTGAGAAAATAGAGTTGGCTGACTATAACATGGAAGGCCCCAAGCGTCGCCTTGAAAATTATGTGGAAGAGTTCCGGCTTGCTTGCATTAGGATCCATCCCTCCAAGAAACCATCAATATATGAAGCATATGGCTCCTCTTTGAGTTCTATTTTCTTGGGGATGTTCGTGGGATGATCGCACGATATGAGCATGCGAATTTCTTCGAATCTACCATTGGAGAGAAAATAAGGGGTTATGTGGATGGGGGTAGCCCCGGCTATTAGATGCCAGATTTCGTCTGGGTTCCAGGTGTGACTTGACTTGTATCCGGTAGGTCAAGGAAGGGGGATTTGGAGATTCTTGAAAGAATGTTTTGGCTTCTTCCTATTACGCTTCAACACAGAAGAAGATTGTTAAAAGGTGCTGGAAGGAGGATATATTTTTCCAATTGTTTCAATTGCCCAACCTCGGAATGGCCAAGGTTTAATGATTTCATGTAATTCTTCCGCTTACAGGTTTTTAATCGGTCTGTATCTTTGGCAAGCCTCACATCCTCGGGCGTATTTATTGCAATCTTTTTCCATGTTTGGCCAATAAAACCCATATCTGTGTATCAGCCATCTCATTCTTCTGCCCGCTTGATGTGCTCCAGCGATTCTTTCATGGACCTCAGCCATTACCAATAAAGCCCCCCTTTACCTTCTCTTTCTATTCTATAAAAAGGCGAACATCTAATCTAGGCCCGGTCGCCTTTCTATGAAGGCGAGCAGCCCAGCCCCCTTGTGGAAATTTTTATATTAAGGAAGCCGTATTTCGCAATAGCAGCTCCGAGAAGCTGGGCTTAGGGTGCGCCTCCTGCGGTCGTTTCAGTGACTCAATTGGCTGGCTTCCCTCAGCTCAGACTGGTGTCGCCACCTCTCCCAGGACCGGAATGATTATCCCTGCCCGATGGGTCTACATTCATCCCTGAATGTCGTCGGGTACTCTTCACTTCCCCGCCATTCTTGTAACCGTCACCTGTAATCCGCGCAGGTGTGTCCGCACCCCCTGGAGTGGACGAGAAAGAAAGGATTTTTTCTCGGAGCAACCCCCCTGGTTCCAGACCCAGGAGTTCACTTTCCCGTATGAGCATTCGGTACATATATAAGTCAGTGGAAGAGTAAAAGGGTCACCACTACTGAGGATCTCCCCCCTTATCTTAGAAGGGTCGTCTGAGGGTTCGCCGCGGTTCATTGCTGTGCTTACACACTAGGCTACCCTTCTCCGAAAGCTCCGCGGGACCACCTATCACTAGTCTTCGGCCGGAGGGGTTTATTGCACAAAAAGGCCGGGACGCAGGCTCCCGCAGAGGAAAGCCCAACGAATGTCAGATGCAAAGCCCCGCACCTCATTAAGATCATATTGGCATACTCTCCCAAAAAAAAAAGAGCAGACCCCATTGAAGACGGGAGTGAGGTACAACAAGGCCATTTCCGTCCACCTTCTCACGGAGCCGTACGTGGACGTTACCGCTCATACAGCTCCCAGCCAGCAAGCAGTTAGCTTTCCTCTAGAAGTCATGGAAGTGTGGATAAATCGACATCAAACTCTAGTCGACAGAAGGTTTTTCTTTTTTTCCCGCTCGCAGTAGTAGTCCCAATATTCCAATACTACAGCGTTAGCAGCGTTTTGTCTCGATGAAAAATCTTCTGGTGACCATGATTCTCTATCCTTTGGACTTGAACGATCCAATTTCTAATCTTGTTGGAGATTCTTTATCTGGCTTTGACGTATGGGGCCCTTTCCCCACTGTTTGAGAAAAGTTTTGCATCTTTCCTTTACATCCGAACAGGACGGGCCACTAGTCCCTGATCTGGACGCCGCACCTGGAACTCCTTCTACCTGTGGTTGTGGGGTTGGCGCCTCCTGAGCTGCTTGAGCAGCACCCACAAGGGTGTGGGAAGGAATAAGACTACATAAGAGAATACTCTCTTTTTACTTTATTGACTGGTGTCCCGCGGATCTCTCTCTTTAGGCGCTTCGTTTAGTTCGTTTATAGCGAGAAAGCCCATGCGAGTCAATTAAGTAAGCTGGAAGTTTTGAAAAAGCCTGGAACTTGATCCAATCTCTAACCAATTGCGGCTTGTTAGAGCACCTAAGCAACGATGCGAATAATCGCTTGCCTAATTCAGTAGGGTTTTCATTTGATTTCTATATGATAATATGCAGTAGCCATCCATCCTGGAAAGGAACAACCATAAGTGATTAGAGCGATGCTCCTTTTTTTGCAAAGAGTTGAGTTCTTCCTCTTTCGCGCAGGATAGCCACGGACTCTTCCGAAACATTCAGATATAGGAAAAGCCAGAGCCAAAGCCAACGCGTCAAAGTCAAGTCAGGTTCAGCAATCGACGTAACAGGTTCAAATACTCTAAGCTAGGTATATAGAAGGTATATTCGATTCAACAATCTGAAGTAGTGGAGTTAGCCCTCGGTATACCATACTGTAAGCCTCAGATAATCACTAGCTTATTCAAGAATAATATAGTAAAGTCGTAGAGGAAGAAAAGAAAGAAGAGAAAGAACTGGGAGTATGAGGACAACTTACAGGGAGAAGGAAGGTGGAGACAAACAACAGGAGCTATTCAACCATCGTTAGAGGCAAACCTTAGAAGAATGCTGGAAGAAGAGGAAAGCTGATTGATAACACTTAACCAAACATCGCAAGGACAGGAAGGAGTATCCTGAACGTAAGGCCAATGGCTAGCATACTTCGCTGAACACTCAACTTGATCTATATCGATAGACACATCTGAGAGAATCATAGTTCCCCCTCTGGGGATAACTAGTTCTTCTCCCGAGTCCTTGTTTTGTATGAGATAACAGCAGTCTTTACTTAACCGAGCATCGTAGGGCTTACTTCATCACACATAGCTGTCTTTACTTTCGTTTCGCTAACCGCCCAAAAGCAGGTGCGCACACACAAATGCTAGGCGAGATACGTAGTTCTCTCAACCCTTCCTATCCATCATTACAGACCGGAACTAGATCGGATTAGGTAGAGCAAGACCTTGAGCCTCTTGAGAAACCAATAGAAACGACAGTAGCTAGCTTCACCAGAAGAGGAAGAAAGACTTCTATAACTTCACTTCCCTCCACTCATACTCTTTACCTGTGGGGCTGTATGGTACTTTAGCTGGACTTTACACCAGCTCTATTCACTGATAGCGTTACTGGCTCTTTTCCAGCATTTCTTGAAAGCAGCTCGCACTCACCGCTGCGCGCCTAGTTAGGCTTTTAAATAATAGGAACAAAGATCTTCCGCAATCAATGTTGTACTCAAATCCTCTCTGGCCGGAGAGGGGGATCTCTTAAGCAGAGTATTCCGAGTCTAGGGCTAGTGGAAGCGTTGAAGAGGGATATCGTTTTCAAAGAAGGCATGGGGCCCTTTCGTCTTTGTAGAGACTTTCACAATATACCAAGTGGATAATACCATCCAAGAGAGAAGGCCCATAAAAAGAAGCAGGCAACAAAACATCTTGATTTATAGGAATCAACGACCTCGCCACTGCAAAGGAGGAAGTCGAATGATTTGGATTCGGACAGGCTGTCTCGACAGTAAGAAATCGACATCATCATCTGTCTTTCATGATGGTGAGAGGCAAGATTTCGTGGTAAAGCACAAACCAAGCATAAGTGGATAGCAACTTATACTATGGAGGCAGAGTCTCCTCCCCTCATTTCGCAGCTTCTTTGCTCTGATCCTGATCTCTCTTTCGAAATTGCTACATGATTTGTGAAAAGTGAACAAATAGGTCAGCCACATAAAGAAGAATATGGGTGGTGTAAGCTTTCCCGCCTGATCTTTACCTAAAAAAATGGAAGTAGCTCGATTCCAGTATCAAGGAAAATGGGTTGTCTAAATCTTCTTTGAGAAAAAGTTAAACACTAGGAAAAAAGATTCTTTTTAGTAATACTTTATAAGCATGGAAGACCCTAGCAACGTTAGGTATTACTAAAGATGAAGATCGAAGTCCATCCAAGTCTAGAAGTAAGCCCGAGACAAGTGAACAAAGGCTGGCGTAAGCACAAGGGCGAGCTGAAGAAAGCTTTTGAAGAAATTGGTTCTGACGTCGAAGATAGGCTAGCTAGGACTGAAGCTTTGAAGCGGATTGGTACTGCTTTTCCTTTGGGCTCAGGCATGGTTGACAAGCGGGACTTTCCCTTTTTGTTTCCCTTCGGAACTGGAACTACTGCTGGAGCATCCAATTCGTCAGTTACTGGCATGTCTGTGGTGAAAGCACCTTTTTTCAAAGCAAAGGCGCGCAGCGTTTAATTAAATAATGGGCAAATCGGGAGTTTGCAAGCTACGAACTTGTGGTAGTGTAGAAGAAGGTCCGGCATATCGAGGAATAGGAGCCACACCAACCATGAATGGTCGAATCGTCGAGTAGTAAGTAGTAGGGGAAGTTAATCTTCTTCTTTTTTCGAAGCTGTCGGTTCATCCTAGTTTTTGGTGAGTACTTCAATATCTTTACCATCCTTTCCCTTCGCCAGTCTTAGTTCTTAGAAAATCAAGTAAACCACTGCCCAGGATTTCTTTCTGGGGCTCGCCCCATCCTATAATGTTTCACACACCAGAAAAAACCAGAACGAAGCAAGCTTCATGCGTGGTACCAGATAGATGTCATCAAAGACAGATCACTGATTCGGAGACTACCTAATAGTATGATCTATATCATCCAGGTGGAGTATGCATGAAAGAGTCAGATGCTTCTTTCGTAACTCCCGGAATTTCTTCGTAGTGGCTCCGTTCCATGCCTCATTTCATAGGGAAGCCCAAAGTGGCTCTATTTCATTCTATTTCACTTCCTAGCACTTCCTATCATTTAATATCCATCCCTTTGGTCTTATTGACATAAGAGATGTCATTTATAGTCTATCTCTTTCTATATATGGAAAGTCAAGAAATTCTCATCGAAACATCGAGAAATTGTGCATATAGAAAACTCTAAAGAAAGAAAAAAAGGAGACCCATGCCATGATTTTCAAATCTTTTCTACTTAAGTAGTCTAAAGTAGTCTAAGTTTCTCGATGAGGATAATTAATTCGGTCGTTGTGGTCGGACTCTATTATGGATTTCTGACCACATTCTCCATAGGTCCCTCTTAGATCTTCTTTCTCCAATCTTGGGTTAGGGAAGAAGGAGATATTCGCGACTACTGGCGGTTTCATTATGGGGCAGCTCATGATCTTCATATCGATCTATTATCCACCTCTGCATCTATTCTTTCTTAGCTAAACGGGTTGATTTTTATATGAAGTTCAGTTTAATCGATTGACTGAACAGCCAGCACCATTAATTCATTCATTCATTCATCCTGTAAAGAGGATATAGGAGACCGCCCCGAATAGTAGGGGATTGCTGGCACCCTTATAGTGGTCCCCTAAAAAGATAAGAAGAAAAAGATAGAAGAGATTCCTTATATCGATATTGCTATAGTATCTATATATTATCATATAGAAAGAAGCGAAGGGTAGCGTACTGGCTCCTATCCTAAAAGAAGTGCTTGAACTTTTTTCATATAGAAAGAAGCGATAAGACATGGATCCTATTCTAAAAGATGTGTAAATGTGCCTGTATGCTTTTGTCCTATCGGAAAGGAATCTATTCTAAAAGAAGTGTAAAAGTGCCTGTATCCTTTTAACCCATAGCGATCAGGGAACATAATAAACCACTATTCCTTGCAGAAATAGATTCTAGTTTTGGAACCACCTGAACAGGAATCTATTCTTTAAGATGTGCCATAGTGCCTGGATACTGGTCGACGTCATGTGATCGCTACTAAAGATAGAGTTTCCTTGGAAAAACCAAGGCCAGTTCAAAGAAGTCTTTCTGCTTGGAGCAAGAAGCGGAACAAGAATAAAACATTCTGCATTTATGGATAACCAATTCATTTCATATGTAGGCGCCGGAATCATTGTTTCGGTTGCCATTTTTTTCGCTTATAAAGCGGGGTGGGGTCTTAGAGACCATTCCCACGCATTGAAAAGAGAAATGCTCTCTCAAAAGCTTGAATATAAGCTAAAAATGCTTTTTGAGCAAACTTCAGGTAATGCCCAATTGCCGGAGGGACTCGCACTCCAGGATATAATTCAAAATATGGTTTTTCCTGGGGACTCTATAGAGGAGCAGATTCTGACATTAAATCAGATCTATCTTGATCTGGTCGTTCATGGCCACGCTAGTCACTACTTTATAGACATTCTAAATTATTTGAATTAGCAGTTGCCACACTGTAGGCAACTAGCATTTTGTTTTGTCATGGAAGTTCGAATTTGTTTTTCGTTGGAAACACCAACGCCCACCAAACCAAAAAAAGTATCCCTTTCTTTCGGGAGCAGAGCTTCAAAAGATGGACAGTAACGATCGCGTAATATCAATTTATCGGCCTCGTCATCGAAAGCGGCTTCCAATTGCTCGGAAATTCTCAGCTATATGGGGGACTTTGATGGTGAGCAAAAAGAATTGATCAAGAAATTGGTAAACTTTCGCATGATCGATGGTAAAAGAACGAGAGTTCGTGCTATTGTTTATAAAACTTTTCACCGCCTAGCTCGAACTGAACGCGATGTAATCAAACTTATGGTTGACGCCGTAGATAATATAAAGCCAATATGCGAAGTGGTCAAAGTAGGAGTCGCAGGTACTATTTATGATGTTCCTGGGATTGTAGCCAGGGATCGTCAACAAACCTTAGCTATTCGTTGGATCCTTGGAGCAGCTTTCAAACGACGTATAAGCTACAGGATAAGCTTAGAGAAATGTTCATTTGCTGAGATACTGGATGCTTACCGAAAGAGGGGAATTTCACGTAAGAGAAGGGAGAATCTTCATGGACTGGCTTCCACCAATCGGAGTTTCGCGCATTTCAGATGGTGGTAAAGTGATACCACATAAGGAGCTCTTCCTCATTCAGTCATACTCAACAAAAGTCAGAAATGTTTGACCCTGATCCTTTTTTCATCTTCATATAGAAAGAAAATCGGCCTTCCTCATACTCCCCCCTTCATTCATGGAGTTGGAGGAATCCACAAGAGGCCTGCCCGTTCATAATTGCATAAAAGAACCATTCTTTTTATGAAAACTCTTGTTCCAAACAAGCAACGGATTGAGCAACTAGCGCGAAAGCCGTTGCGCCCACGCGCATACGTTTTCTTGCTCGGTTAAAGGAATATGCACAGGAAATCAAGCAAATCAAAAGCAAGTGTCTTACAAATAGAGTAGTGAATCGGGTACATCTGCGCTAGGGTCAATCTTCTTGAGCCTTGAGTCATTCTACTACTATCAGGAAGGAGAAGGGTAAATAAGTTTTGGAGCTTGGCGCTTGGGAATTCATTGTAGAAGAAAGTCAATGACAAAGTACTCTACGAAACTCCGTGAACCTAACTCAATTCTGAATAATGAAGAAGAACCACTTTATTGACTCCAGCCGACTGAGACAGTCAAAGCGTAAACTCATGGGGAAGTAAACTTCTACTACTAGAGAAAAGAGGATAGCCATCTGAAACACTCTTCTTTGTTCAGTGCTTGACTTGAAACTACTGCCTCTTGGGAAGATATTCAACTATTGGTTGTTCTACACTGCTTGACCAGAGAGGGTGAGTCCTTCAGGCAGAATTGTCCCCGTCAAACTCTTATCAATATTGGCTGTCAACTAGACTATATAGCAATAGCAGGATTTTATTGTTCTTACTCATTGTCTACAGAACTGATCTTTCTCATCATAGGACATCTAGAGCATCAGAACCAAGTCATACCAACTTGAAGGAGGGATTCTTTTTACTGCACATAGGCGACGTAGCCATAGATGCTAAGCATTTCTTCTCCTATATGTCTACAAAATAGACAACTTCTACTTGATCAGATAGAAAGCACCCGCTTCCACAACCAGCTTGCACCAGATCATCCTATCAACTAGACACAAGGAAGATTCAGACTAGGGCTTGTGACTAAGGCTTGCTTATGCTTAGGTAGTTTTCATTGTTTAGGATTAGTATGTTTTTTCAAAGGAGTTCTTATAGGTGTACAGTAGGACTGTAGGAATTGGGAGTATTAAGTAGTGAAGCTTAGGAATAGGTTATTGCTTTGATCTAATGATGTAGTAAAGTAGAAAAGAATTACTAGGTAAAGCAGCTACCTTACCTTAGGTGTAAAGTAAGGGTTGGTAAAGTCTCACCAAACAGCGATAAGAGGAAATTTCCAATAGGTCATTGGGCAAGCAATGTATTGGCATTTTTTACAGTTGTGAAAGCATAACTTCATTTTTCGGCGGGGAGAAGAGTTGGCCATGGCACAGGTAAAGAAAAACAATACTATTATCTATTGAATGAGAGTCTATAATTGCTATTAACTGATCAATTAGAGTACTGAACCGTGGAACCTTATTGATTCACTCCTCGCATACTTAACTACACGTTTTTTCTTTGCAACCAAGGGGAGCTACACCACGCTGCTCCCCTGCCACTGAGCTTGCTACCCCTTTGATTTCTACCAATGAACCTTCCCTAAATACATGTATTTATCTTTCCAAAAGAAAGTTGATCTCATAGCCTCTGACAATTCGAAAAGGTAGGTCTCAGTCTCATTTTGAAGATGACATTTTCCACCGGATTTTCAAGATGATATTCTTTAAGCCAAGCTGCCTGCCAATCCTATGGTCAATGCGGAACTGGAAACCATTGCTATTTGAGCAGTTAGAGAATCGAAATTCCACTCATTTAGAAATCGATCAGCAAATGCCAGAAGAAGGATAAGGGGAGCCCACACCAACGTAGTCTTAGCCCTAGAACACATGGAGCTTGGAGCACTGATAATAAGTCTGTATGATTAGAATGGAGGAACAATCACCACATCCATATTGAGGAGAAAGCTCACTCTGGCTACTGAACTTGTAAATACAGTTGCGCTCATGATAGGGAATTCCATTTATGGCGTGAGGTTAAGTTAGTAAAGATCTTAAGTTCTGGTAAATAATAGGCAGGAACTGAAGAATGATAAGAATAAAGTACCTCTCAGAATAGCTACTTTCTTACTTATGTTTCTGATCAATAGAAAAAGAGTTGCTGTCCTCAAGTTCAAGGCCTTAGAATTCTAAGGGAATTACGTGGAACCTCTCTTTTCAATAAGCATTCTACCACTAACTATGGTTTCTCAACTCTTACCTTTTGGTACGAGAACGGATGGTCAGAGGTTTAAGGATACACAGGTAGTGCCGGACTTCTCAGATTTCACTGGTAGAGGATTTTTGCTTATTAACGTACAAAGACTATGTTAAGATTAGTATAAAGAACAGGATGCTGTTAAGCACACCACTTCGGTAAAAGTGGAATGGAACAGTGTTAAACCATATGCCTTTCACGGAACTCGAAATTGACTATTTATTAAGAGAAGAGGGTGTGTAACTAAATCAATGACTCACCTTATATATCATAATGGGCTACCTCGTCTCAATAGGTGAAAATCAAGGTCTCGCCCCTTTCTCCTATAAATGTATCGGAGAGTCAGAGCTCTTTCGCTGATCCAAAGGCGCTCACAAATGGGTACAGGTACCTGAGGAGGCATGAGCAGCTAATGGAATTTCTTTTCTCACAGGGTTACCTAAATTGGAGGGTAAGGGGGTAATATTGGTAATAGAGGAAAGATTAACCAAGTATTGCCATCTCTTTGCCCTAGCTCACCCCTACACTAAGGCGTAGCACAAGTATTTTGAGATGGTGTTTAAAGGCTGCATGGCTTACACCCACTATGGTGACCAAAAAGATACCCAATAAACCGTACTCCCAGCACAGGCTTAACTCATTCCCTTACCCCCAAGAAAACTTTGTCGAAAAAGGTTGTCATCGTAATAGGGATTGCACATCAACATGGCAGCCCTCAATTCTTCCAATTGTGACTTGTACTCTTCTAGGCTTCCTCTTTGCCTCAAGTGATTAAACTCATCAACTACACCAACCACATTTCTGACCTCAAACCTCTCTACAATCTCTTGAATTCACTCTTGCCAAGATACTTGTCCCCTATTCACTAAGAAACTGTTGTACCAGCTTTCAGCTCTCTTTTTCTTCATCAACAAGCTCAGCATTGAGGGGATCCATTTGGATCAAGTCTTGCTTGAATAGAATTTCATTTACTTTATTTCCGCATATCCTCACTCTGTCTCCAGTTTTTCCGAAAGATTGCTTATCCCATGCTTTGAGCGCTAGTTTGGTGTTCTTCAGTTTATTCTTTTTTGAAGAAACATTGGATTTCTCGTGACCGGGAGCTTTCTTCACTACATCAATAGGGGTGGGATTCCCACATGCGAAATTTCATGGCTTTGGTCCAGAGCTGACAGCCGGAATAAGACGAGGATCGGGGCATGATCACTGCAGCCCGGCGTAAGATATTCCGCACAGGAAGCATGAAGCTTTTGGATCCACTCAGGATTAACTAAGGCTCGATCTAGTCTGCCGATGATGCGTCTGGCCCCACCGGATTGATTGCTCCAATAGAGTATGTGCCCCGAGGAACGAAGATCGGTCAGGTTCGCATTCTGCAGACAGTCAAGAAAAAAAAAAAAGGCTGGGCTCCTGTTAAAAAAGGAACTCTACCTCCCATTTTCGACGGTTCTGACAGTATGAAAATCACCCGCTGCGAGCCATGGTCCTTGTATGCTAAGGCGGAGATTAATTAATTGCTGCCACAGCAGGCGCCTATCTGTAGACAGATTGGATCGATAAATCTAAAAAAAACTTGTCAAGCTTTGCAAGGTCCGTCCCCTTCTCAGAACAGCAGCAAGTCAGCACCAGGTCAAATTCTCCAATTACGGTAATATACCATAAACAATCATCCTTTAGGAGCTATATTATCCCTCTAGGGGAGCTAGTATAGTTGGCCATAAGGTCACACCCCTTCTTCATTCATCCATTTAGGTCAGAATGGATCCAGGGAACCTGGCTCGGGAACAGCCCTGAAAAAACACAGTAAGAGAGTCCAATCTCTGAAATATAGCATTTTATCTCCTAACCTAAGTAGTAAACCTAAGTAGTAGTAGTAGTAGAAGGCTTAGTATCTGACTTGATCCAATAGAGTAAGAACACACAGTAGATCCAGATTCCACACCTTGCTGTGGACTGGGGAGAGAGCAGCTCTGCGAAGCTGGGCGTTCTGTGTGATTATGGAGGAACTGTAGTACTCGCCCCAAAATGCAAGCCGGGATAGATACTTAAAGAAAGGGGGAGCGGTGGGCCTTCAAAAAGGAGCGAGGGAGTGATGGGCAACCTTAGTCTATATGTTGCTCGTGAGCCGCCAAGTACCAGTCTCGCAACAGTACTGGCGTTAAAGGATCGGTCCTTCACTTGCGGATCGTTCGCGAGTCGAACTCGCTCTCTTGCCACGCCTTTGACTCACGAACTCGAGTCGGACTCATTCACTGCTGACTTTTGAGTTTTGAGGATCGTTCGTTCTTCACTCTCTTGCTATTACCCGCAGGGAGCGCAGCAACCGACGGTGCATATTATCATATAGAAAGAAGCGAAGCGTAGCGATTCGTACTACCGGAAAAGTGTGCTAGGCAATAGAGTCAGCTTACGGGGTGGGGCGCAAGTAAGCGTAGCGAATCACATAGAGTTGCCCCTACCTGCCAGCGCGCAGATAGATAGGGCGGGCGAGCGCAGGGATGGATGTCTGAGCGGTTGAAAGAGTCGGTCTTGAAAACCGAAGTATTGATAGGAATACCGGGGGTTCGAATCCCTCTCCATCCGCGAGGGCATAAGTTCTCTCTTGCCTTATCTATAGATAAGACTCCTCGACTCGACGGATATGATGGATGGAATGGGTAGAAGGTTTAGGTTATTGTGTGTTGATTTAGTTAGGACTTTTTGTCTCCCTTTCGTTATCTTCCGCCCCGGGGGGATGACCTGTGGGAGGGAGCTAAGTCGAAGATCTCGGTGTCGCCGTGAGTGGTTGATAAACAGCGATTGCTGTTTGATTTAGGGAGTCCTAACCCTGTGAAGCTTAACAGACAAAGAAAACGATAGAGACTTCCGGGTATAGGGTGACGACCTTAATGAATCAAGTATTCAGGTGGCAGAGTTATTAGCTACATAAGCGCTCAAATTCCTGAATACTTATTGCCCTGGCTTCTATGATCAACCCCTGGCACATTTAGGTTTTGATCTGAGGCTATCCTGGTCTGCAGGACCCAACACAAGTATTCATCCTTTCCAATCTTAAAAAGGTGTTGCCGAAAGCTTACCCTCTTCCACACGGATGCTACAGCCGCTATCACTTTTGCAGGAGGGGAATTACAGAGTTCGCCTCTCGACATCTTGTTTGGTAAACGGAATTTTGACCCAGGCGCCCTAGTGTTGCCTAACCGTTCGGCCGGAGATGTCGGATGCGAGATCTTTAGCTACTTGTATCAATTTGCCACAGTGTGCTTAGATACAATGCGCTGGCAGCTGAGGCTTGGCAGGATGGGAGTGAATTAAGGTCGAGGGAGCAGGAAAGAGTTTGTTATTCGCTATTGGCTTAGTACGGCCTATACATAATAGGGCCATGACGGTTTTGGCAAGGCCTTGAACTTCATATATCCCTTTTTTACTCAATCCAGAATACCGATAAAGTCAGATTGAATCATTTTATCGACCTTTCCTTTGGATTTATTATCATAGGTAGTGTTCGAGATCGCCTCTGTGCGGTGAACGCTCGAATGTAGCTAACATCAGTTTTGTCCTCGCGTGGTTGAAGGAGATGCTGCTGCTGGATGGAATGCTTCCGGGGCGCCATGATCCTTCTATCAGGAATAATCGAGGGCACTGACTGACTGCATCAATCATCGCTCAGTGAGCTATTAATTGCCGCCAATAGCGCTTCGCTTGCATGCAAGGCGGCTAATAAAAGCGCCAGGTAGACGCGCGGAGATGCATTTTGAGTACAGGTGGTACTGGACAAGCTCTAGGGGAATAATCTCTTTCTTATTTCTTTCTTATTTCTTTCCCATGACGACTAGGAACGGGCAAATCAAGAATTTCACTTCGAATTCCGGACCTCAACATCCTGCTGCTCATGGTGTTTCACGATCAGTATTGGAAATGAACGGAGAAGTGGTGGAACGTGCGGAACCACATATTGGATCACTCCAGTGCGGCACGAAGCCGCTGACGCTGAGTAGGCTCCTATGCCGCTAGCACGGTGGAGTAGCGCGTCATGAGCACCGGGCAAAGGGACGGTTGAGCAACTCAAGCGAACCGCTCTACCTGACTTTGGATAAAGATAGAAGGGAGAAGGTTGTGAAGGTGGCCTCGTTATCCACACATCTGGTCGGAGGACCGACCTGGGTTTTCACGAGCGTAGGCGGGTCCTGGAGTGCCCGTCAAGGGCGCTAGCGCATACCCCGGGGTGATCATCACCACCTGCACCTCACATCTCGGCACAGTGGAACGTGTAACCCGCCTGCTGTCCAAGTCAACCACTTAATTTCCTGTAATTCATAGCGCCTAACAGAACGTAGCAGCAAGGGACAACCCACCCATACAGACAGCCTGCGGGGAGGATGGCACTACTGGCAAAGACCGTCTGGCGAAAACGCCGCAGGCGCGAAGCGTGGTGGGCCTGCGCCGGGGGAGCATAGGGAGGAAAGGGAGCCCGGACGGTGGAAGAGCCAGGGGAAGCCGGGTCATTTGACGGAAATGGAAGGTCCGAGCAGCTCATTCATTCTTGGAAAAAGAGGGGGGGAGCGAGCCAATGTATCAATGAATAGATACAGTCAACGGTAGACAGACAGCGCTGCCTACACGCGAATTAGCTTCCGAACAAGCAACGGATTGAGCAACTAGCGCGAAAGCCGTTGCGCTAACGCGCATCCTCTTGCTGGTCGAGCGGTCTCAATTTCACTACAGGATTTGCGAATGAATGCTGGGCTGGGCCACCTCAAATGGCGTGAGCCGCATGCGGGGAGACCCGCACGTACGGTTTTCAGGGGGATCCGGCCGGCCGGCGCCCACCCGACTAGAGGGACTGAGAAATTAATCGAGTACAAAACTTATCTTCAAGCTTTACCTTATTTTGATCGTTCAGAGGGCGATCGCGGAGTCACTGAATGAAGTCCTCCCTCCCTTTCTTTCGGGGGTGCTGACCCGCTGCGAGGCAGATATGACTAAGTGACATATTGAATATGGCGACGACTACAGCATGTCGTAGAAGGAGATAAGAGGTGGAGCCAACGACCCACTAAGACTCACGTATCTACAACTACATTCCCGAGCGGCAGTCAAACGGAGGCGTGAATGCAAGATGCCAGCGGAATGATCGACCGGACAGAGGCTAGGGCTGCTTTCTTCCCACCACGTCCTTCCTTGTGTGTCGGAGATATAAAGCGAGTGCACCGGAAAAGAAGGGGAACAGAGTCGATCTATTCCATGGCGAAGCATCCGAAGCATAACTGCACACTCACACGATCTTTGCCGAGAGATAGGAGCATTCGGTGGAACCGGTGAACTACACTTGCTTCTTGATAGATGTGTGGGACAGAGGGCTCGTGGTACCTGCTGCCCACCCTTCCTCCGCTTTGATAACCGTGTGAACGGAGAGTGGGCAGAGCAAAAGGGAAGGAGGTCCTCATACGGAGTCGCACACTTGAGCAGTGCGGGAGACTGGAGAATGGGTCGAGTAAACTCCCTTAGGGCCGATTAAATCACAGACGAGGTTCTTTATTTTTTCTTTTCTATTTGGAGAAAAAAAGAAAGGCAGAGGTAAATACTTCGAAGAGGCGGCTCGGTAGGGATGGAATGGTCAATCGTCAAGTCAAGGATGACTTCTTTGTTGGCGAAACGATGGGGGAGAGAAAGCACGCCAGTGATTCTCTGAGCCGGTCTTCATTTCCAACGCCTCGGGAAACAGGTCGAGATAGATGACAGCACCTTTTTATCCTCTTCCTTACCGGGAAGGCGCACTTCTCTTCTTCTTCTGGCCTTCACCTCCTGCCCGGCCCGGAAATAGAACCCAGCCCCCTTTCTGATCCATTCATTTCTGCAAGCAGGCGGGATCCAGAGCTAAGCCCCCCTCCTATTCGAAGCCGGGTGTGGCCTCGCCCTTTTGCTCTTCCTTCGGTTTGGCTCCACGAAGGCGCCGCCTAGACTAGGAGCCCCACTCATATTCAAAAGGCGCCCAGCTTTCAAGACGATGATAATAAGTAGTTAGGCTGCCATTATTCCAATATCATGGAATAGCATGGCCCGGGGCTAAGGTAACTCCAGTGGGAGAGCCGTGTTATGGGTGACCTTATTGCACGGTTCAGAGAGCACTTGTGTATGTGATGCAAGTGAACGTGTACGAAAAAGCTGTCGTAAAGTTTCGTTGTTCGTTCCGTCGTTGACCCTATCTATGTTTCTACGATGGCCCAAGAACACGCTCATTCTTCAGCCGTAGAGAGACTTTTGAATTGTGAGGTACCATTACGAGCTCAATATATACGAGTGTTATTCTGTGAAATAACTCGAATTTCAAATCATTCACTTGCTTCAACTACTCATGCTATGGATGTGGGAGCATCAACTCCGTTCCTTTGGGCTTTTGAGGAGCGGGAGAAATTGTTGGAATTCTATGAAAGAGTCCCGGGAGCCAGGATGCATGCCAGTTTCATACGACCTGGTGGAGTGGCACAAGATCTGCCTCTTGGCTTATGTCGAGATATTGATTCCTCCACACAACAATTTGCTTCTCGTATCGACGAATTAGAAGAGATGTCAACCGGCAACCGTATCTGGAAACAACGATTAGTGGATATTGGTACTGTCACTGCACAGCAAGCAAAGGATTGGGGATTCAGTGGTGTAATGTTAAGAGGTCGTGCGACATGAAGACATTGATAGCAATATGGGGGAAGTTCCCATCAGGCAACAACGGTTCTGCCCGACCCTACAAAAGCATGCATATGTTGTCAGTGAAGATTTTGTGTGAAGCCTTGGAGACGACGTACCCGGGGCTAGGGTGAGCTGAGGGGGGACAGCGTAAGTGAGCGAATGTGTGTAAGCCCAGTCAAAGATTCCTATTCTAGGCGGGGCGGGCCATCAACCTTCGAATGGTGTTGGTCCTACGGACCGTGAACGGATTCGCCTCTGGCCTCTGGGCACGTCGGAACCGCATGAGTTCACCGGGGTGGAGCACG